GAATAGAAAGGAATTAATGACTTGGACTGGGTATTAACGGTCAATCTCCGGTAGAAGGTTCCGTCGGAACAATTATTTATTTCAGGTACCTCTTAAATAAAAAAAAAAAGAGAGAAAATGTGGGGAGAAATGACAAGAAGATATTGGAACATGAATTTTGAAGAGATGATGAAAGCAGGAGTTCATTTTGGCCATGGTACTAGGAAATGGAATCCTAGAATGGCACCTTACATCTCTTCAAAGCGTAAAGGTATTCATATTACAAATCTTACTCGAACTGCTCGTTTTTTGTCAGAAGCCTGTGATTTAGTTTTTGATGCAGCAAGTATAGGAAAACACTTCTTAATAGTTGGTACCAAAAATAAAGCAGCCAATTCAGTAGCATCAGCTGCAATAAGGGCTCGGTGTCATTATGTTAATAAAAAATGGCTCGGTGGTATGTTAACGAATTGGTCCACTACAGAAATGAGACTTCATAGGTTCAGGAACTTGAGATCGGAACAAAATACGGGGAAACTCAACTGTCTCCCGAAAAGAGATGTAGCAATGTTGAAGAGGCAATTATCTCACTTGCAAACCTATCTGGGCGGGATCAAATATATGACGGGGTTACCCGATATTGTAATCATCGTTGATCAGCAAGAAGAATATACGGCTCTTCGAGAATGTCTCACTTTGGGGATTCCAACAATTTGTTTAATCGATACAAATTGTGACCCGGATCTCGCAAATATTCCGATTCCAGCGAACGATGACGCTATAGCTTCAATCCGATTGATTCTTAACAAATTAGTATCCGCAATTTGTGAGGGCGGTTCTAGCTATATAAGAAATTGTTGATTAATAATAGGATAAGTCAATGACTTTGGAAACTCCATAAATTGATTGAATCGGTTACTATCCCTGAGTCTCAAAAAAGAGATCAAAATCACCGGGGATATTATGTGATCACTTGGGATCCGAAATATACGATTGATTCAAAGTAGACGAGTTGAGAAAGAGATACGAGATGGCTGAATCAAAATAATTCCTTTTTAAGTTCTATTTATGTCAGAGGGCAATATGAATGTTTTACCCTGTTCCATCAACTCACTAAAAGTGTTATACGATATATCCGATGTGGAAGTAGGCCAACATTTTTATTGGCAAATAGGGGGTTTCCAAGTCCATGCCCAAGTACTTATCACTTCTTGGGTTGTAATTGCTATCTTATTAGGTTCAGCCACTATAGCTGTTCGGAATCCACAAACCATTCCAACCGACGGTCAGAATTTCTTCGAATATGTCCTCGAATTCATTCGAGACTTGAGCAAAACTCAGATTGGAGAAGAATATGGTCCTTGGGTTCCCTTTATTGGAACTATGTTCCTATTTATTTTTGTTTCTAACTGGTCAGGTGCCCTTTTACCCCGGAAAATCATACAGTTACCGCATGGAGAGTTAGCTGCACCCACGAATGATATAAATACTACTGTTGCTTTAGCTTTACCTACGTCAGTGGCATATTTCTATGCGGGTCTTACCAAAAAAGGATTGGGTTATTTCGGTAAATACATTCAACCAACTCCAATACTTTTACCAATTAACATCCTAGAAGATTTCACAAAACCCTTATCACTTAGTTTTCGACTTTTCGGGAATATATTAGCGGATGAATTAGTAGTTGTTGTTCTTGTTTCTTTAGTACCTTCGGTGGTTCCTATACCTGTCATGTTCCTTGGATTATTCACAAGCGGGATTCAGGCTCTTATTTTTGCAACTTTAGCCGCAGCTTATATAGGTGAATCCATGGAGGGTCATCATTGACTAGCTTCCGAAATGGTCTTAAAAAAAAGCTTATCCCAACTCATACCGGTATATACGATCTAGAATAGGAGCAAAAAAAAAATGTATGATATTAGAGAATTAAAAAAAAGTAAGGGGGGTTGAGCTGGGTATATGTAAGGGCTCTAAGCCAATCCCTGTATATGTTTCGAAGAATGATTCTAGAATCCGGTTCAATAGAAGATACGGATGGTTTACGTTATTAAAGAAACAATGTATATGTGATATTAGATATTCACTAGTTATATATGGGCTATCCATATATATTATTTCCCATCCCACTGAATTTAGACGGATTCCAATGCAAGCCCTTCCGTTTTATCTGTGACTGTGGATTGAATGAATAAACAAATGAAGTCAAGCATGCATATAGAAGAGAAAGAGCGAAGAATTGAAAGAATGGAATGGTTCGGAACAAAGAAATGGAAGAATTGGAACCATATAGATTTACAAAGACTCCACGGATAGGAACTAAAAATGAGATATCGAAGTAGCTCTGATGATTCAGTAATATTATTATTTCAATTCAGAGTTCTTAGTTCTTTTTTTTTTCGGATAGATCTTAAGTGATGGAATAATGAAGTAATAATTCATCGGTTGATTGTATCATTAACCATTTCTTTTTTTTGGTGCGAGGAACTTAATATGAATCCATTGATTTCTGCCGCTTCTGTTA